AGCGAAGTGCCTGAAAAAGGGTGATCTTGATAGGATCAATCATGCAGCCAAGCTGCCTCCGCTACCCCCCCCTGCGCCTGGTAGAATCAAACTACCCCTTAAGATTCCAAAAATCCTCGTACATCCTATACTAAGACCCATTAAAAAGATAAGCTAATAAAGCTAGTGGGCTCATACCCCACCTATAAAGGTCCCAATCCTTTTCTTTTTAATTCACCAATTTTTTAAACTTTTATTTACAATTACCCTGTTAGTAGGGACATTAATTGCAATTTCCTCCTATTCGTGGCTAAGAGTATGAATCGGTCTAGAGATTAACCTTCTTTCAATCATCCCCCTGTTGAGAGATTCAAAAAATCTTTACCCTTCAGAATCAGCGTTAAAATATTTTATTACGCAAGCCATAGCCTCAACAATTTTTCTATTTTCAATTGTGTGCTCCATTAACACAAATGAATTTTTTTCGTTTGACCAAACCCCTATTATGTTAATAATTATAGATTCTGCATTGTTAACAAAAATAGGAGCAGCTCCCTTCCATGCCTGATTCCCAGAAGTAATAGACGGACTAAGATGAATAAATAGACTAATCATATTAACATGACAAAAGCTAGCCCCTATAGTTGTTTTCATATACATGACCAAGTCAACATTATTTATCTCTAGCTCTATTATTTTTTCTTCCATAATTGGTGGAATTCTAGGACTAAACCAAATTAGACTCCGAAAAATTATAGCTTATTCATCAATTAATCACATTGGATGAATAATTAGAAGAATATTTAATTCCCAAACAATTTGATTGATTTACTTCCTAGTATATAGAATTATCAGAATCAATATTATTGTAATCTTCCATATTCTTAACATTTTCTATTTAAAGCAACTTTTTAATGCCCTAAACTCTAATAAAATCTTTAAATTCTTTTTTATCCTAAACTTTTTGTCCCTAGGGGGCCTACCACCATTCCTTGGGTTCTTTCCAAAATGATTAACTATCAATAATCTAGTATTAAACAACTTTTTAACAATTAGAGTAATTCTGATTATTTCCACCCTAATCACCCTATTCTTTTACCTACGAATCACTTTTTCCACAATAGTTATTAATTCCAAAGAAATAATTGTTCAAAAAACCTCTCATGATACTTCTATAGTAGTTTTCCTTAACACTGTCTCTCTGGCTGGACTAGTGGTTTGCACCCTAATTTCCGAAATAACTTAAGGATTTAAGTTAACTTGCTAAACTATTAGCCTTCAAAGCTGAAAACAGGGGATTCCTAAGCCTTATAGGCTTAAAAAGTTAAAAACTTTACCCTTAAACTTGCAATTTAAAATCATTATTGACTACAAAGCCTGGTGAGAGAAATTTCAATTTCGTTAATAAATTTACAATTTACCGCCTAACTCAGCCACCTCACCGAACAAATGGCTATTTTCTACTAATCACAAAGACATCGGAACTCTTTATTTCATTTTTGGAGCATGAGCAGGTATAGTAGGAACATCTCTCAGAGTATTAATCCGGTCAGAACTAGGTAACCCAGGGTCTCTAATTGGAGATGATCAAATCTATAATGTAATTGTCACAGCCCATGCATTCGTAATAATCTTCTTCATAGTTATACCAATTATAATTGGAGGATTCGGGAACTGACTAGTTCCTCTAATGTTAGGAGCCCCAGATATAGCCTTCCCACGTATAAACAACATAAGATTTTGATTACTACCCCCTTCCCTAACACTCCTAATTATAAGAAGAATTGTTGAAAGCGGAGCAGGGACAGGATGAACTGTTTATCCCCCGCTATCAGCCAATGTAGCTCACAGAGGATCCTCAGTAGACCTAGCAATTTTTAGGCTTCACCTAGCTGGTGTATCCTCTATTCTTGGCGCAGTTAACTTTATTACAACAGTAATTAATATACGACCAAGAGGAATAACCCCAGAACGTATACCTCTATTTGTTTGATCAGTAGTAATTACTGCCGTTCTACTCCTATTGTCCCTACCTGTTCTAGCAGGAGCCATCACAATATTACTGACAGATCGAAATCTTAACACCTCATTCTTTGACCCCGCAGGAGGTGGCGACCCCGTCCTATACCAACATCTATTCTGATTTTTCGGCCACCCAGAAGTTTATATTCTAATCTTGCCAGGATTCGGGATAATCTCCCATATTATTAGCCAAGAAAGAGGAAAAAAAGAAGCATTTGGAACACTAGGAATAATTTACGCAATAATAGCCATCGGCCTACTAGGATTCGTAGTATGAGCCCACCATATATTTACTGTAGGTATAGATGTAGACACTCGAGCCTATTTCACCTCAGCTACCATGATTATCGCTGTACCAACCGGAATTAAAGTATTTAGATGATTAGCAACTCTGCATGGAACCCAAATCACCTATAGACCAGTAACCCTCTGAGCTCTAGGATTCGTTTTCCTATTCACCGTTGGAGGATTAACCGGAGTAGTTTTAGCAAACTCATCAATTGATATTATTCTTCACGATACTTACTATGTAGTAGCCCACTTCCACTATGTACTATCAATAGGAGCCGTATTTGCCATTATAGCAGGACTAGTTCAATGATTCCCACTTTTCACAGGACTAACTTTACACAGTAAATATTTAAAAACACAATTTTTAGTTATATTTGTAGGAGTAAACATAACATTCTTCCCTCAACATTTCTTAGGACTAAGGGGTATACCTCGACGATATTCAGACTACCCTGATGCATTCACTCTATGAAATATTGTATCCTCAATTGGATCTTTAATTTCACTAACAGGAGTCATCTTCCTTCTGTATACTCTTTGAGAAGCCTTCTCTGTCCAACGAAAAAGATTGGCAACATTAAGCATAGTTACAGCCATCGAATGATTACAACATCTTCCTCCTGCTGAACATAGATATTCTGAACTACCAATTGCTACAGGCAATTTCTAATGTGGCAGAGTAGTGCACTGGACTTAAACCCCAAATATAAAGTTTGCCCTTTCTTTAGAAATCGCAACATGAAGAACCCTCCTACTCCAAGACAGAGCATCACCATTAATAGAACAACTCTCCTTTTTCCACGACCATACCCTTATAATTTTAGTAATTATTACAACTTTAGTAGGACAAATATTAATTTCTTTATTTTTCAATAAGTTATCCCATCGATATCTCCTTGAAGGCCAACTTATTGAGATTATCTGAACAATCTTACCAGCAGTAACTCTAATCTTTATTGCCCTTCCATCATTACGACTTCTTTATATTCTAGATGAAGTTAACAACCCATTAGTAACTGTTAAAGCAATCGGGCATCAATGATACTGATCTTATGAATATTCAGATTTCAAAACAATTGAATTTGACTCATACATAATTCCAACCAACGAACTAAAACCCTTCAACTTCCGGCTACTTGATGTTGATAACCGAATAGTAGTCCCATATGAATCACAAATTCGAATCCTAGTAACATCTACAGATGTTATCCACTCATGAACAGTTCCTTCACTAGGAGTAAAAATTGATGCTACACCTGGACGACTTAATCAAGCAAGATTCTCAGTCAGACGACCAGGACTATTCTTCGGTCAATGTTCCGAAATCTGTGGGGCAAATCACAGATTTATACCTATTGTTGTAGAAAGAATTTCAACCAAATACTTCGTTAAATGAGTTTCTAAAACAGAAACTTCATTAGATGGCTGAAAGTAAGCAATGGAATTTTAAACCATATTATAGTAAGTCACGCCTACTTCTAATGGAAAGACTTAGTTAAATAAATAACATTGGCTTGTCAAGTCAAAATTATTATAAATATAATAGTTTTTGATACCTCAAATAGCACCACTAAATTGACTAACCCTATTCCTATTCTTCTCAATCTCGTTCCTAACATTCAATTCAATTAACTACTTTTCATTTTGGTATATTAATTCAATTAAACAGGTAAAAGTAACTAAAATTAGTACTAATTGAAAATGATAAGAAACCTTTTCTCATCTTTTGACCCATCAACTAGATTATATTTATCAACCAACTGAATAAGAACTTTACTAGGCATCATAATTGTCCCATCAGCCTTCTGACTAGTACCATCACGACTAAATATTATATGAACCCTTGTAATTAATACTCTCCATAAAGAATTCAAAATCTTAATCGGAACCCCTACAAAAGGGGCAACACTTATCTTTGTATCCTTATTTTCATTTATTCTATTCAATAACTTTCTAGGATTATTCCCTTATATTTTTACTAGCACAAGTCACATAGTCTTAACCTTAACATTAGCCCTACCCTTATGAGTAAGATTTATAATTTATGGATGATTAAACCACACCATTCATATACTAGCACATTTAGTACCACAAGGAACTCCTCCAGCTCTTATACCATTTATAGTATGTATCGAAACCATTAGAAATATTATTCGTCCTGGTACACTAGCAGTACGACTATCAGCCAATATGATTGCTGGCCATCTACTAATAACCCTCCTAGGCAACACAGGCCCTTTTCTATCTCTAGTCATGTTAAATATTCTAATTATTGTCCAAATTCTTCTTCTTATTCTTGAATCAGCCGTAGCAATTATTCAATCGTACGTATTTGCAGTTTTAAGAACTCTATATTCTAGAGAAACTAGATAATGAGAACACACAAAAATCACCCCTACCATCTTGTAGACGTCAGACCCTGACCTATCCTTGGGGCTCTAGGAGCAATAACTACAATAATAGGATTAATTAAATGATTCCATTTATATGAAAGAAACCTCTTATTCCTTGGATTTTCAATTATAATTCTAGTAATAATTCAATGATGACGAGATATTATTCGGGAATCAACCTATCAAGGATTACATACTTATAATGTAACCCTAGGATTACGGTGAGGAATAATCCTATTTATTACTTCCGAAGTATTTTTTTTCATCTCATTCTTCTGAGGATTTTTCCACAATGCCCTTTCCCCTAGAATTGAACTAGGTATAAACTGACCACCTAAGGGGATCCAACCATTTAACCCAATTGAAATTCCATTACTAAACACACTTATTCTATTGACATCAGGACTAACAGTAACTTGAGCTCACCACGGCCTAATAGAAAATAATTATAAACAAGCCCTTCACGGACTAATCTTAACTGTAATACTAGGAGGTTATTTTACCTTACTTCAAGGATATGAATATATTGAATCCCCATTCACTATTGCAGATTCAGCCTACGGATCCTCATTCTTTATAGCTACCGGATTCCACGGAATTCACGTAATTATTGGAACCACATTCCTAGCCGTTTGCTTAATCCGCCATATCCTTAATCATTTCTCAGCTACACATCACTTCGGATTTGAAGCAGCAGCCTGGTATTGACACTTTGTTGATGTAGTATGATTATTCCTTTACATTTCTATCTACTGATGAGGTAGATATTTATATAATATAAAAATTATATTTGACTTCCAATCAAAAAATCTAGTAATCTAGTATAAATAATTATTACTATAATAATTATAACACTAATAATTTTAATAATCTCCGCCGCACTAGTCTTAATCCTTAACTTAATTTCAAAAAAAACATTTATTGATCGGGAAAAAAGATCCCCATTTGAGTGCGGGTTTGACCCTAAAACTCAAGCTCGATTACCTTTCTCACTCCAATTCTTCCTAATTGCAGTAATCTTCCTAATCTTTGATGTAGAAATCACCCTATTGCTTCCAATAATCAAAACAATAATAACCTCAAGAATATTTAGATACACTTTATCAGTGCTATTCTTTCTATTGGTACTTCTAATTGGTCTATTACATGAATGAAACCAGGGAGCACTAGACTGAGCCAAATAGGATAATAGTTAACCATAACATTTAACTTGCACTTAAAAAGTATTGATTTTATCAATTTATCTTAAGCAAGAAGCAAAAATTTGCACTTAGTTTCGGCCTAAGAGTTTGATGAAAAATCATCCTTGCTTATTAATTGAAACCAAAGTAAGAGGTATGCCACTGTTAATGGTATCAATGGGGTCCCCTCCAATTAAAGAAATATGAGATTCAAGAATGAGCTTCTAACTCTATTCTTAAGCGATGAAACTTCGTTTATATTTCTGTTTATATAGTTTAAAAAAAACATTACATTTTCATTGTAAAATTAGAAATTTTCTTGTAAATACCTAGAAATAATTCATTTCCCCAATATCTTCAGTATTGTGCTCTATATAAGCTATCTAGATAAAACCATAAAATAATTAAAAATCCTAACCAAACAATAATTAATATAAAATAAATCTTTAAATGATTAATTGACATAAACTGTAAAACTGAAGAAGTTTTACTTAAACTAAGTCTTAAATTCTGGCCACCATAATATTCCAATCAACCCTGATCAAATCCTTTAGTATAAACCTGCCCTATTCTAATAGGATAAAAGTTAATCCCAAAAGTAGAAATATTAGGTATATTTCACATCCTACCCAAGAACATACTTGTAGGTAAAAACTTTAATGATATGTTAGTATACCTTGGACTAAATTTAGCCGTTTGGTATCCCATCCATATCCCTACACCTACTATTATAAAAGCTATCAACTTAAATAAAATAGGTAAACAAATAAAATAAGGAGTAGAAAATATTAATCATTGTAACATTCTTCCCCTAAACACCACAAACAAAATTAAACCTCCTATACCTTTCAACATAATATACCTAGATTCCGACAACATTCTTAACCTAAAATAATTATAGTCCCCAGTTAAAGAATAATATATTAAACGAAATGTATAACAAACAGTTAAACCTACTGACAAATAAAAATTTATATAAATAAAAATATTGAGAACTCCCATAGATATAACCTCGACAATCAAATCCTTGGAATAAAACCCTGATAAAAAAGGTAATCCACATAAAGAAAAATTACAAATATTGAAAAAAGAACATGTTAAAGGCATTTGCTTGATCAATCCCCCTATAAATCGAATGTCCTGACTATTGCCCAAATTATGAATAATATTTCCCGCACACATAAACAACAAAGCCTTAAATAAAGCATGTGTTAACAAATGGAAAAAGGCCAAATAATAATCCCCCAAAGCCAAAATACTCATTATTAACCCTAATTGTCTTAAAGTAGAAAGAGCAATAATTTTCTTCAAATCAAATTCAAAATTAGCCCCTAATCCTGATATAAACATAGTTATACTAGAAATAAATAATAATAATCACATTAAATTTTCTGAAAAAGACAAATGAAACCGAATAAGTAAGTAAACTCCGGCCGTTACAAGAGTAGAGGAATGAACTAAAGAAGAAACAGGAGTAGGAGCTGCTATAGCAGCAGGTAGCCAAGAAGAAAACGGAATTTGGGCCCTCTTAGTCATTCCAGCCAAAACAACCATATAAGAAATAATTTCTATTATCCAGTCATCTTTTATAAATTCTAAATAATAAATATAATTCCACCTACCATAATTTATTATCCAAGCAATTGATATTAATAAAGCCACATCACCAATACGATTAGACAAAGCTGTTAACATTCCAGCATTGTAAGATTTAATATTTTGATAATAAATTACTAAACAATAAGAAACTAAGCCTAAACCATCCCACCCCAATAAAATAGAAATTAAATTTGGGCTAATAATTAATAAAACCATAGACAAAACAAATATTACCACTAAGAGAATAAATCGATTTAAATATTCATCACCAGCTATATACTCCTCCCTGTAAAAAATTACTATAGAAGAAATAAATAAAACAAACCTTATAAAAAATAAAGACATTCAGTCTAAAAGAACAGACATAACAACAGAAGTAGAATTTAAAGTTAAAAGTTTATATTCAATTACTACTCTATAATCCAAACCAACAAAATAAACTCCTGTAAAAAATATACTAACAGATCCAACAAAAAAAATTACCCCGTAAACTTTGCAAATAGATAAAATTATCCAAAATAAGTATTTATATCTCTGGTTCCACAAACCAGTATTTTTATTTAAACTATTTGAATAAAGTCATGAAGAAAATCTAGACCTTCCTATAATAATTAAATTTAATGGAACCCAGTGCAAAAAAAGTAATAAATATTCACGAAACACCCCTTGGTATAAGGAATACAAGCCCGAATAATAACAACCATGCTGAGAAAAAGAATACAAAAACAAAGAATATACCGCCCTAAAAAACGACATTAAAGATAAAAAAATTATTCTCAATCACCTAAAACCAATTAATCTATTAATTAAAACAATTTCACCAGCTAAATTAAGAGATGGAGGAGCTGCCATGTTTGAAGAACAAAGCAAGAATCACCATAAAGATATCCTAGGTATAATTCTAAGGAAACCTTTATTTAAATACAGTCTCCGTCTACCAACCCGTTCATAAGTAATATTAGCCAAACAAAATAAACCTGATGAACATAAGCCATGAGCCACTATTATTAATAAAGAACCTCAATAACCCCAAACACTCAACGTTATAATTCCGCCCAAAGCCAACCCCATATGAGCCACAGAAGAATAAGCAATTAAAGACTTAACGTCTCTTTGTCGAACGCAAATCAAAGAAACAATAAAACCCCCTACCAAACTAACAACTACAATAACAATATTAATTTTCAAACCTACTAACAAAAATAACTTTATAACTCGTAAAAGTCCATAGCCCCCTAATTTCAATATTACCCCCGCCAAAATCATTGAACCAGCTACAGGTGCCTCAACATGAGCCTTCGGTAATCATAAATGAATAAAAAACATAGGAATTTTAACAAAAAAAACCCTATTTATACAAAGATATATTAATACTCTGTCAACTTCCGATTCCATTAAACTAAAATCTAAAGTATTAAACCTACTATAGTAAAAAAAAATAGACACTATTATAGGCAAAGATACTAATAAAGTATAAAATAATAAATAAACTCCTGCCTCGATACGTTCAGGCTGATACCCCCATCCTACAATTAAAATTAAAGTAGGAATTAAACTAATCTCAAAAAATAAATAAAAAACAAATAAATTTAAAGATCCAAAAGTTAGGAATAGACTAATCATCAAAACAATTATAACAAAAATAAATAAATTTCTGTAATTGTCCATCTTGTGAATTTTCTCCCTAGCCAAAATTATTAATGAACAAACCCAAAAAGACAATAAAATTAAAATAAAAGATAAAAAATCACATCCCAGAAAATAAGAAACATATATATAAGATTCCCCGAATCTATAATGTAATATATAAATAAAAGTTAAAAAAAAAAATAAAATCTGAACTAATCAAAAATTACCAGAAAAACATAAAGGAATCATAAATATCAACCTTATAAAAATTTTTATCATAAAGAAGAAAACCTTAAAATATAATCATTTCCATGAACACGAATTATACTTACCAATATAGATAAGCCTAGAGCCCCCTCGCAAACTCTTATAGTAATATAAATCATAGAAAAAAAATATTCATGATCACAAACCTTCAAAAATATAAAAATATTTAAATATAAAGCTAAAACCACAAATTCTAACCTCAATAATATTAAAAGTATATGCTTCCGTTTAGAAGAAAAAACTACTAGCCCTGAAAAAAATATTAAAATTGAAGAATAAAGTACTAACATTAGTTTCAATAATTTAAACAAAATACTGGTCTTGTAAACCAGAAATAAGAAACATCTTTTGAAACATCAAGGAAAAGAATCCATCTCATCTTTAATCTCCAAAATTAAAATTTTTATTAAACTATTCCTTGCATCTTTTTCTCATCTTTATTAATACTAATTTCAGTAATATCTATTTTATTTATGTTCCTAAACCACCCCCTATCCCTAGGAATTATTCTATTAATTCAAACTTTACTTATTTCCCTAACAACAGGACTAATAAATTATAACTTTTGATTCTCATACATCCTATTCCTGATTATAGTAGGAGGAATATTAATTTTATTCATTTACATGACAAGAGTAGCATCAAACGAAAAATTTAAACTTTCACCTAAATTACTTATTTTATCAGCTGCAATAATATTTATAACTATCCTAATTTTAATATCAAGAAATAGATTTTTTATAACTACACCTATAGTAAACTTTGATATTATACCCCAAACTAACCCCGTCCCAATAAACAAAACATCCATAACTAAATATCTCAATTGACCTACAAATCTAGGATTATATATAATTATTCTATATTTACTAATTACCCTAATTATGGTTGTTAAAGTAACAAAAATTCAATATGGCCCACTACGACAAAAATACTAATGAATAAACCATTACGAAAAACATCGCCGTTATTTAAAATTCTAAATAGATCCCTCATTGACCTACCAACACCATCTAACATTTCCGCACTGTGGAACTTTGGGTCTCTTCTAGGATTATGCCTAGGAATCCAAATTGTAACAGGCATCTTTTTAGCAATGCACTACTGCCCCAATGTTGAAATAGCATTTAATAGAGTAGCCCACATCTGTCGTAACGTAAACTATGGTTGGCTAATTCGAACACTACACGCCAATGGGGCATCATTCTTCTTTATTTGTTTATACATTCATATCGGACGTGGGATCTACTACAGATCCTACTACCTAAAAGAAACATGATTAATCGGAGTAACAATCTTTTTCCTAGTTATAGCCACAGCATTCCTAGGGTATGTACTACCCTGGGGACAGATATCATTCTGAGGAGCCACAGTAATTACCAACTTACTATCAGCTATTCCATACTTAGGAACTGCTATCGTTCAGTGAGTTTGAGGGGGGTTTGCTGTAGACAATGCGACTCTAACCCGATTTTTTGCTTTCCACTTCCTGCTACCTTTCATTGTAACATCCATAGTAATTATTCATCTATTATTCTTACATCAAACAGGATCAATAAATCCATTAGGGACCAATAGAAATATCGACAAATTACCCTTCCATCCTTACTTCACCTACAAAGATATTCTAGGATTTATTATTATAACATTTATGTTAATCTTTTTAACTCTAGCCAACCCCTATCTACTAGGAGACCCAGACAATTTCACTCCAGCAAACCCACTGGTTACCCCAGTACATATTCAACCTGAATGATACTTCCTTTTTGCCTATGCAATTTTACGATCAATCCCCAATAAACTAGGAGGAGTAATTGCTCTAGTAATATCCATTGCTATTCTGTATACCTTACCATTTACCAATAAAAAATTATACTTAAGAAATCAATTCTATCCAATTAACAAAATCCTATTTTGATCCCTATTTACTATCATTATCCTACTCACATGAATTGGAGCCCGACCAGTAGAAGACCCATACATCACCGTAGGACAAATTTTAACCATCCTGTATTTTCTCTATTTCCTGATTAACCCTATTGTATTCATCGCTTGAAATAAATTAATTTATAAATAGTTAATGAACTTGTATAAGTATATACCTTGAAAGTATAAAAAAGAGATAAAATTCTCTATTAACTTGTACTAAATTTTGTTAACTAAATGAATAGGATAAAAATCCCACACCTCAAACTAAAAACCCAAATAAGATAATTTAAAGAAACAGGTAAATAACTTTTCCAAGCTAAATATATTAATTTATCATATCGAAAACGAGGCAACGTCCCTCGAACCCATAACCAAAAAAATCTAACTAAAGCCAATTTTAGGAAAAAAATCCAAGCCCCCAAATCACCACCTAAAAATAAAATACTACAAAGTATGCTTATAAATAAAATACTAGCATACTCCGCTAAAAAAATCATAGCAAAACCACCCCTCCTATATTCTACATTAAAACCAGAAACAAGCTCTGATTCCCCCTCAGCAAAATCAAAAGGAGTACGGTTAGTTTCAGCCAGCCTAGAAACAACTCATATTATACAAATAGGAAATATCAAAAAAAAAAATCAAATATTCTCCTGGTATTTACTTGTGTCTATAATATTCAATCTTAAAATTAAAAACAAAAAAGATAATAAAATTAAGGCTAACCTTACCTCGTAAGAAATTGTTTGAGCTACCGACCGTAATCTTCCCAATAAAGAATAGTTAGAATTAGAAGATCAACCTGCCAGTATAACAGTGTAAACACCTAACCTAGAAACCCTAAGAAAAAATAAAAACGACAAATTAAATCCTAAATTCACACTAAAAAAAGGTATACACATTCAAAGTAACAAAGCCAAAAATAAATTTATTACAGGAGAAATATAGTATAAATTAAAATTTGATATATAAGGGTAAGATTGTTCCTTAGTAAACAGCTTAATTGCATCACTAAAAGGCTGAACAAGACCTAAAAATCCAACCTTATTAGGCCCCTTACGAATCTGAATATAACCTAATACCTTACGTTCTAATAAAGTCAAAAAAGCAACCCCAACCAAAACACAAATAATCAATAAAATTCTCGAAATACACATTAAAATGCTATCTTTAATAACCAATGTTATCTGTAAAAAAATTTACATATAAAGATTCTAAATCAATAGCACTACTCTGCCAAAATAACTAATAATATTCAAAAATAAATAACTTACCAAATATTCGGTCCTTTCGTACTAGAATATATTAACCTACTAAAGATAGAAACCAACCTGGCTCACGCCGGTCTAAACTCAGATCATGTAAAATTTCAAAGGTCGAACAGACCTAAAATTTTTAGCTTCTACACCAAAAATTAATTTTAATCCAACATCGAGGTCGCAAACTTCTTCTTCGATTAGAACTCTCAAAAGAAATTACGCTGTTATCCCTAAGGTAATTTTATCTTATAATCGTTATAAACGGATCAAGAACCCACAAATAAGTGTAAAAATAAAAAAAAAGTTTAATTAATTTTTTGATCACCCCAACCAAATAAAAAAAAATATCCCCATTTAAAATACTAAAAAAAAAAGAAAAACATTCCACTTTATAAAACTCTATAGGGTCTTCTCGTCTTTCAATAAAATTTGAGCTTTTTTACTCAAAAATAAAATTTTAATAAAAATTAACAAGAGACAGTAATTTTCTCATCCAACCATTCATTCCAGCTTTCAATTAAAAAACTAATTATTATGCTACCTTCGCACGGTCAGAGTACCGCGGCCATTTAAACCCTCAGCGGGCAGGCTAGACCTTAAATCATAATCAAAAGGCCATGTTTTTAATAAACAGGTGAAAAATCATTTGCCGAATTCCTTTTATTAACCTTAAAATTAACCTTATTTATAAATTTAACTATACTAATTTAACCATTTTTACTAATTAATCAAAATTAAAAACTACATTCCCATAAAAAATTTAAAGTCAATAAAAATAAAATATTTAACAAAACCAATTATAACATTCTTCTAACGAATGGAAAATTCTAATCCTACCTATTCTGCCAACTTTTACCTACTTATAACAATATACACTAAAGCTCATCCCCTAATATATTACCTCACCATTAAAATAAATTATTAAATAAATTAACTTTACAAGCCAAGCTAAATTAAATCCATTTCTGAGAAAACTAGATATATTTAGAAACGTATAACATTTCATTACTAACCAGTTATTATAAATATTTATTCAACAATAAAATCAATAACCAAATCGCTCTTCTAAGTTCGAGAAAATTAAATATATAAGATTTTTTTAGTAAACCCTGATACACAAGGTACAAAAATTAAATTCTTCTTTTAATTAGAACCACAATTTCTTTCACAATACTCATTAACTATAATTAAACTCATTATTTCTTAATCAATAATAAAACCCTAACCTACTTATTTTATAACCAACAACCTAACACTAATAATAATTAATTAACCTCAAGCCAGATTGAATTCCACAACCAACTTTTTAGTGTAAATAAAACGCTTATTCCAGCTCTAGCTCGCCTCACCAGGCCCACCTTCCAGTAGGCCTACTATGTTACGACTTATTTCACCTTGGAGTGAAAGCGACGGGCGATATGTGCATATCTTAGAGCCTAAATCACCTTAATAGTTAAATTAAAATTACTATCAAATCCATACTCATTATCAGTTAACCATAATAAATCCCAAAATAAATTTAATGTAACCCATCTCTCCTCCCCCATAAGCTACACCTTGATCTGATCTCCTTCAAAAAAAGAATTCTGAACATTAATACATCTTATAAAATATTCAAACTACGACGATATATAAACCAAAAGGAAAAGTTAGTAAACTCGTGGACCATCGATTACAGGACAGGTTCCTCTGAATAGACTAAAATACCGCCAAAATCTTTAGTTTTAAAGAACATAACTAATACTAACCCAGAAATAAAATTTACATTAATAATAATAGGGTATCTAATCCTAGTTTAAAAAAAAAATTTCTCAGCCTCACCACCAAACATAAACTTTTATAAAATTTAGAAATTCCACCTAATAAACTTTAATTAAAAGTTAACAAATCAAATTAACTGTATCCGAAAAAATTAAATAATATTATCTGTATAACCGCAACTGCTGGCACAAATTTTGTTAATATTACTGATTATTCCTGAATCTAGCTCCCGCTAATCAACCAAATTTCTCCACTGCGAATAAAATTCTTATAATTTAGGCTATTTAAGACTAAACATCACCCCCGCTTCAACTTACATGTAAAATAAAACCAAACCTAATTTCTAAGTTAGAATAAAACTTTTCGCAAGTTTACTGATTAACAAACATGAAAACAACTAGCTCCGCCTATAGATGAGAAATTTATCTGAAATTTCAAATAAATATCTCTGCGTAATTGATCTCTATCCCCCTAAGACTAGGCCAATTCGTCATTAAACTTATAACTTTATATAATCGCGTAATCTAATAAACATAATATATAAACTCACATAAACCCCCCTCATAAAAAAAAATTATTTTCAACCTATATATTTCCATATTAGTATATAAAAAATATGAATTTACTATAATACGTTAAAAATTCTATGAAATAGTTATAATAGGGAAATTTTTTTTTTTTTTTTATATTAATGTTATATTGAATAGGTTAAATTTAAATTTGGTGTTACTATATAAATGTTTAATGTCATTATAATAAAATAAATATATTATATATATATTAATAATTATATTTATAGAGAGTTAACTTTATGTATTAATATATAATTAATAACTATATATTAATTAATCTAATAACTTATTTAATACATTAATCTATAAGAAGTTTCTTTTAATTATAAAATAACTAATAGATTAATAGATAATATATAAATGTAAGATATATATATAAATATTTAATTAATATATAAATTAACCTTCTCTAAAAATCGTTATAGGTTCTTATTTATCAGATCTAGAGTTGTATATTAGATAATCTTCTGTATATTGATAGATTAGCATCTAGTAATCAATAAGTCATTATTATTCAATAAATCTATTATATATTTATATGCGATTAAAGCAATATATTAATATATATAAATTGAAAAAATTATTGATATATAAATATATATATTAAATACAATTCATTAAACATTTATATGGAAGGAAGAGATAACAACTTTTTAAAAACGAGTAAACCCACTTTTGACAATCCCTGGGTTTTTAATTAGTCAATAAAACTTAGGGAAAATGCAAAATTTCGCCAAATTCACACTTTTTTGCACTTTTTTCACCCTTTTTTCACGGCCAAAAGCACTCACCGCTTATTTCGCATTCCCATTCAAGCACCAATTATATGTTTATAAAAATATTCTTTAATTAAAAGTTTA